CACTTCTTCCCGTCGCATCCGTCTTCAGGACGATCTAGTCACAGCTTTTCACTTCTCAGTGAGTGAAAGATTTGTCCCCGGGTCTACGTTGAAAGTTTCTATAGTAGAACTCATTCGAGAGGGCTTGGGGGTCTTAAAAATGGTTCGGGTGGGGGGTTCTCTTAAGAATAAAGAAAACGAATAGAATCGAATTCATGTTCACAGAAGAGCGGATCCAATACCAAGACGACTATCGAGAAAGCAAGCACTTTTTTTTTGACTCATTCCATTCTTCTTCTGCTGAAATGCTATGGACGTCACACACAATCTAGAAAACGACTCAAAGTGTCAGTTGTGAACTCAGACCTTGAGAGAAGCCGCAGTTGACTGCTATTTCGGCCTAGACGATCCTTAGACGCACAAGGCGCTTCGAATTGTACAAGTCAGTCGTTCCTGGAGCTCTTCCTCTGTCCCCAATAGCTGATGGTTGAACTGAGCAAAAGAGACCTGATGCCATTTGCAATTGCAGTATCTTTTTCTGTAGTACAAGTACTAGGTGAAAGAGAGGGTCGACCGAAGGATATTTTCAATATTGCGATGAATAAGAATCCAACTAGAAAGCGCTTTTCTCTCGGGAAATGGCTCAGATGCTTCACTGACATAATATTCATTTGTCTCAACTTGTCGAACCGCTACTCGAATCCTAAACGGCGGGAAGGGATCGAAAAAGAAGTTCCATGATAGAGTCAGAAGATGATCGCTCTCTAGATATGAAGTATAATCTTTCTCTAGGAATAAAATGGCTAGTCGCAAGAAAGAATAAAAGAGATGCTGCTGTTGATGAATCATCGTAGTATTCGACCGGGGCGTAAAGGATAAAAACCTATTCGTTTCTCGCTCCTACCCTACAACTAGTAGGTTAGTCGCTTACCTATAGACATTGCTAGTTAGTAGCTTCCATAGCTCATAGACCGATAGGGAAGAAGAGCTCTGTTGCTACTGACGCTTCGGGTCTAGAAGGAATAGAACCGGAAAGCTTTGATGCGAGAAAAGGAAGAGAGAGAATCCGTCTGTCTTTATAGTGTTGACGGACTCCTTCGATTCTCTTTCCCAAAGTGGAATGCTTCTTTTATGCAATTAGCTTCCTGCTAAACCAACTAGTTCGATCCAACCCAGCGAACTTAGAGCCATAAATGCGTACTTTCTGAATAAGCGTATCATGTTTAAAGAGTTCCAACCTATTCTAAGAGCAGATTCGCCGTAAACAGATGACTCATTGTCTCTGTAAACCACTGATTCAAGGCCTAGTTGAATTACGGCTATTCTCACTATTATTGACTATCCAGTGAACCGACTAAAAACGGAATCCAATCCAGAAAGTAATATCCACAAAGCTGACTGCCGGAAAGCTCTAAATCCCTACTTTCCTGAAACCAATTATTCAAGCCAAGCTGACTGAATTCAAGCTAAGAGAACCACTTTCCCTCACAGCATGAATGCATGCTTCCCGCTCCGAACCCGAATTCCGATAGCCAAGTTCATACCAAACTAATCAGTCTGGATAGAAGTAAGCTTAAATAAAGAATCCAGTCCACTAGCGAAAAACTCTTCAGAAGTTCTGGCGCTGAAGCCTAGTCTAGTTCAGTTCGCCGCCTTAGACCGACTTGTTCAGCCTTCTACGCTCCTACTCCTGGTCGATATGGGGTAGACTTTCATAGTGCAAGCATTCCCCGGGCCTTCTGCTAAGCCGATGATATAGTTAGAGTAAGGGCCCTCTCTAACCAAGCGATTTGCTTTCTTGTCTTTCTTGCATCGATCTGATTCTCCCTATTGAATCTAAGGCTCACGATATACCCAGATTAGAAGGCTCGCTCCTATTTACGACTCTTCCGGAGAGGCCTAGATGAACGAAGGTGCTGCTGAGTCAAAGTACAAAGCCTGCTGGCGTGACGTGCGGAGACGAGCTCGGACCAATACGTGGAAGTACACGGGATGACTGACTCCCTGAACTTCAAATATCATCTCAAGCTGGCGCTCCTAACTCCCAGTGCATCACTCTACTGAGCAAACCAAAGGGCCAATATAGTTGTATAAAATTGTTAGTGGTCTAAATTATATGCCATTTCCGATGCATTTAAGGCATGTTTCCGACACCCTCATGTGATTAGACCTTCGAGAGGCAAGTGCCGTTAAAACGACGAATTCTGGTCTTCTAGACCATATTTACGTGATCAAGCCGAATTCCTCTTCCCAAGATGAAAGGTATCTTCCTGCTACTGATAAGACGGGAGCGGAGGTCTGGTCCCGGTCGATCATTCGTTAGCTGCTAAGCTGCCATACCTGCAAGATCCTTGAACAGCGGGTTATTTCTTTCCATCATTTGATTCATTAGCAGAGGAAAAGGCAGACAACGGGTAGGCTCATTGCAGGAGGTTCGAAAGCAAAGGGATACGCTTGGAGGAGTGGAACACGACCTATTGATGATGGATAACTGCTATCTCGAGCGCCTAACCTTGATGATCGACTAAAAGAAGGGTCTTATCTACTTATATCGTTATATAAGCTATTTCGAGAGTCATCAAGAAGGTCTTTCAAAGCTTTGACCAGGACTAATAAAACTCTTTCTTTTCCGCCTCTACGCCCCCAAAACTGGTAATTGTTGCCTCAACAAAGGGTTCACCCTCTTCAACGCGACAAAACAGTTGAACCTACGAACAGCCGCTGAAGATCCAAAAGAAAGGGGCTAGGTCGAAGACCAACAGATGGCTTCTAGGGGTTGACCAATTTCATCTTATAGCGTAACGGGAGCTTTCAAAAAACCAACACAATGCGTGTAAACCTCCGTCGTCTCCACGAAGGATATCACGTAGTGAGTACAGAAAGCGGAGAAGAATGAGTATGTTTAGAAATGATATCTAGTGAAGAGGTTCCAAGAAAGGTAGTAACCTATGCTCAGCATTGAATGAAACAATCCGCGGGTTAGAGATTCTCCGTATTAGGTCCCAAAGAGAATTAAGAAGAAGGGCATAGCTAAGGAGCCAAAGAGAGCGATCAGATACATCAGCTCGACTCGACAGGTGGAATGCCCTGACTGAAGCTAAATAGCCCCGGTCTTGATACCTTGATGGATTCATAGGTAGGACCCTCACTTTAGCTCTTTACTTAGAATAGATCTTGTGAATAGGTGTATGGCCAGCGCTCCCATTGAAAGAGGCAATCGCACACAATCACTATCCGTCTCCTCGACCCGACACTTTTGACTTCCTTCTTTATTAACGAGACTCGTCAACCATTCGCCAAGCGGCCGAAGGGAATTCCTTCTTAATCAGAGCTCGGAATGCGCCACTATCTGGCCATGAAAGGGTAAAGACCCTTCCCCTCTAAGTCGCCAAACCCCCGCCAATTTGATAGCTCATCTATTTTCATTCACTTAACTCGAACTATTTTCTACTTCGAGGAAACTTAGCTCGCGCTTGCACATGAGCCGGCTGGCTATGTCTATTTCTATCTTAGTTCTTCCAGCATTTATATATCTATAGTAAGGTCGGGTAGGCGCAGTCTATCTTACTGCTCCACCAACGGTTGGAGGTGGACTTTAGCTACTGGCACAGCTTCAACCCCTATCAACAGAATAGTGGTATTGGGCAGCTCCGTCATTCCGCAACAATACAAATACAAGATCCGTCGATCCATTCGCCCGGCATAAAGCGGGCTATGCTAAGCCTAGGAGAATCTGCCCTCTCCCCTTTCCATCCTTCCCCTTTGCTTCTTGAGTGTGAATCGAAGCCACTGGCATTGACTATTTCACAAACTATTATGACGCTTTCCCTACTGTAGGAGCCTCATGGCAATACAAGACAAGCAAGAGCTGACTCATCACCGTCAGGAGCGGACTCATCAAGTATGTCAAGCATTCGTGTTCGTGAAAGCGCGAGGTGCTCTTTATTATCACGATTCGATACAGCTCCAGCCCGCGGTTCCTATTATACCTAGCCGCTATCAATTAGGGGCGGCGGCCCATCAAATTCATTCCTTCTAGGGGCTTTCGCAAAAGCTTTTGGGACAGATCTACCAATATCTATCTTAGGCTGCTATGGATGTGACATGGGTACGGGGAAATCTCCTAGGCATTGTGCTCTTGGTGAGCTGCTCGGCGGCAATAGAATGGGTTTAGTGAACCATAACTTTTTGCACACCTACTATAATAGGAAGAAATAGGAGCGTAACGGGCAAGTGCAAGCGAAAGGTCAAAGTGACTAATCGAAAACGTCTGTTCGAACACCTCTGCGGGTGATTGGATCTAAAGGGGCTAACTCGCGGTAAAGCGATTAATTTCAGCCGTATAAAGCCTTTATACTTTATTCACTCAGCTCAGGCAGATGACTTCTTGTTGTCGTTGCCTTTGAGGGTTCTACCATTGCCAGGCCTGCCCCACCTTCTTTGTTTTCCATCTTTCCTTATTGCTTGCCAGCGTTAAGAAGATCTTGGCTGGAGCCCGGACCTGTTGGCATTGGTTTGATGGATACGAACTAGATCTCTTACGAACAGGGAATTGACTATCCTATTTGGATACGCTCTTACCCTGCGAAATGACTCCTGTTCTATTTCTTCCCCTTCAGCCGATTAGCGGATCGAATACGCTCTTGGAGATACAGCAGACGGACAAGCCTACTTCAGTAATCAAAAAGCTCCGTTCGGGCAGTCTCACGACAAATATGACCTCAAAGGGTCAACTGCCGGTACAGCGAAGAGTTTCATACGGAAAATCCGCTAGAGAATAGGGTGTGGGGAATGCGCTCTTATTCAGTAATTCCCTAAACTTGGAAGGTATACCTATCCACTCAACTCAACAGGGTAGGGCGAAGACCAATTGAAGAGTTTGCCGGATTCAGCAATTGAATAGCTCCATTTCGAGAGAAAACCTAGCCTCGTGATTGGTCATATAGGGTCTTCAAAGCGCTTTCTCTATGCTAGATCGTGACATAAGAGGGTCCGCGGGACTACCGATTCTTATTCCTATG